CACCCCTTGGGATCGATAAACCTTTTGAACCTTATTAACCAAAGAGATACGACTTTGCACTATAGTTAGCTCAGCACCAATCAGGAATGCCCAAGGAATTCCAAGAATTCTTGTTATACATTTGTTCCAAGTCTCAATCCTCTTTTCGAGATTCATCGATATTGAATCAATCGAACGCACTTCTAACACCTGTTCCACTTTTGGAAGACCTTGCGTTATATCACCAGATCTTGATTTTTCATATATAAATGTAACTAATGTATCTCCTTCGTAAAGGATTTCCCCATAATGTCCATGAACAGTTGCTCCTGGAGTAGCCAAATAAGGCTTAGCTGATCGTATTACCACAGAGTCAACTTGAAGAATTAGAACTTGACCCGATTTTAAATGCGGTCCTTTTTTGGCTATACATACATTTTCACAAAGAAACTGCCCAAGACTAACGATTGTAGATGTCTCTTCACAACAATTGTAATGCAGAAAATACCAATTCAAATTGAATGGATTCAAAATGATGTTACTGCAGGAATAGGGATTATAAATTTTACCTTTTTCATCCAGTAAATAATATTTAAGTATTTGAAAAATCTGTTTTAAATTGTCAAGTTGCAAATAGTTAGTTACCAAGATTTGATTATGGGTTATTAAATCGGAAAAGAAATCAAAATTATAAATTGGAAAGCCTGTTCCTAAGGGGCCCAACGGATTCCTAATTGGAATTAGGGGGTCCTCTTTGATTGATTCTTTTATCACATTGGGAGATTTTACATCGTTGAATGGGCCTGTTCGAGAACAATTGGATGATGACAAAATTATCAAAGATTGAGATTCCTTATTTCGATTCAATAACGTATGAATAGTTCCTTGATTTGGATTAAGGGATTCTTGAATCCTTGCCTTGGAATAGGAATAAATGGAAGAAAACGGATTGACATTAGCGCGATCTGATCCATTCTCAGAGATTAATCCTGAACCCGACAGATCATTTCTTTTTCCGGTATACAAAATAGGTGACTTCGCTAAGTCGATTCTTAGAAAATCTCTAATTAAACCATTTGTCCTTATTTCAACAAAGGAAGCACAGGCCTTTTCGATCTTTTTGTCTTGGTCCCAATTCAACACTAAACAAGTCCGAACTAATTGAATACTTGTGTCCCAAATTTCAAGAATTGGGTCGTAATAAAGGATATAGTTGACAACTCGAAGTTGTAGATTATCACTTTCTTGCAAGAGATCCGGTGGGAAAAGTCTTCCTAAATTTATACCATCCGTTTTTTTATATGGGACTACAGGTTGAACCAAAACAAAATATTTTTTTTCATACCTGGAAAGTTTCATTCGTTGGATATAGAGCCAATTTTTCAATTTTTTGTATTCTTTGGAATTTTGTTTTCCCCCTCCTGGTGGTATCAATCGGAATGCCTTGTTTGTCTTTCCAGGAAAATGGATATCTCCAGAAAAGATTATTAGTTTAATTTTTTCTGCTTTTTTCTTCACTCGGACCAATCCACCTACCCGACTTCTTCTATTTAAAGTGATTTGTGTATCTATCCCAATAATACTATTGTGCCGTACCATTATGGAACAAGATTCGGCCAAAATGTGGACTTCCACGGGAATAAAAAAAAACGGATTGACTTCCTTTTGGTATTTTGGCCAAAATACCTTGACTCCTCGATACTCAATCAACTCCTCTTCATTAACGATTGAATTCAGTTCTCTAGTCTCATATTTAGTAAGTCCCGAGCTCTTTCTTATATATCGAGGATCGTCCAAATAAGCAAGAATACTATTTCTACGGAGAATACCATTTCGGGGGATTTCAATTGAGATACCTGAAGAAGGTATTAATTGGTTCTCGCCCTCTTGAATCGATTCGAGTGGGATGATGACTCTATTTCTTCGCCTCTTTGCCAATAAATCCGAATTCCCCTCGAGAACGGCCGGATTTCTGAGATTACAACGACCGGTACATGTCATTCGATTAAGTTCTGAATAATCAGGAATCCTATCTCCTTTTTGATTTTTACCAGAAAAATACGAACTAAAAAATTTGTGTCTCACTTGATTATTAGTTACTGAGGGGTTAGAAATATATCTTCGCTTAACAGAAAGAGAATAAGCGTTCATTTGATCTTGATCCTTGTGGATCGAACAGGGGCCTGGACTGGATCTCCAGGGCTCCCCTAATAATATCCATAAATGACTTGTTTTTGGTAAGAGATGAATATTACCATATGTAAATTCAGGTGCATGGTACACATCGGTATTCCAGTGCATTTCGCCTTCTGAGTCAGAATAAATATGTTTTCGAACCTTCTCTTTCAAATTCAAAGTGGATGTTCTCGCGCGAATCTCAGCAATGACTTGTTCTGATTCTACATATTGATCGTTTTGAACTAAAAGAAAACTTTTGGGCGGAATACACACATTGTGTATAATATCTTCACTTTCAATAGTTACATACAAGTCTCTAGAACATAGAAAAGCAGGATGTCCATGACGTGTACGTGTCGGATGAACCAAATCCTCATTGAATTTTATTTTTCCATTAGAAGGGGCTCGGACATGTTCTGCAGTACCCCCTGTGAATACTCCGCCGGTATGAAAAGTTCTTAATGTTAATTGAGTACCTGGTTCTCCAATAGATTGACCTGCAATAATACCTACAGCTTCTCCCAATTCAACCAGGTCGTCGTGAGCTGGGCTTCGGCCATAGCATAGTTGACAAATCCAAGATGTACTCCTACAAGTAAAGGGGGTTCGAATAGAGATTGGTTGTGCTCTAAAAGTTATGAATCTATTAACAAGTCCAACCCCAATATCTTGATTTCTAGTAGCAATGCATCGCGAACCTATATATATATGATCCGCTAATACACGCCCAATTAATGTTTGGATAAAAATCCTGTCGGTCATCATTCCATTTCGAGGACTTACAGAAATACCTCGGACGGTGCCACAATCTGTTCGACGTACAACAATGTGTTGAACTACTTCAACAAGTCTGCGCGTGAGGTATCCTGCATCTGATGTTCGGATAGCGGTATCCACAACTCCTTTACGGGCTCCGTAGCAAGAAATAATATATTCTGTTAAAGAGAGTCCTTCGCGTAAATTGCTTTGAATGGGTAAATCAATCATTTGACCTTGGGGATCCGACATTAATCCTCTCATACCTACTAATTGATGTACCTGAGATGCATTTCCTCTGGCTCCCGAAAAAGACATTATATGGACTGGATTAAAAGGATCGGTCATCCGAAAATTAGGATTCATTTCTTGTCGCAAATATTCACTTGTGGCATACCAGATCTCGATCGATTGACGTAATTTTTCTACCGCGTGTACATTCCCATAATGATGGTGTTTTTCCAAAATAAAACTTTGTTGTTCAGCGTCTTGAACTAGCCATCTTTTAGAAGGTATTGTTAAAAGATCATCAATTCCTAATGAAATGGATGCGGCGGTAGCTTGTCGGAAACCCAGAGTCTTTACTTGATCCAGGATATGTGATGTATATCCTATTCCATAGTGATCAATAAATCGACTAATAAGTCGTTTCATGGCAGTTCCGTCTATCACTTTATTGTGAAAGACCTGAGTGGGCCGTTCTGCCATCAGTACCTCCATATTGCGCTGAGTAGAATTTGACAATGGGTTTGAGTCAGTGATTGGACAACTTCCTTTTCTAGATCTTGATTCACGTAGAAATTCCGCAATTTTATAGTCCTAGTTAACCCGGCGAGACTCGAATTCCCGCTGGTAGCATAGAATTACAACAGCCCTGCCAAAACCCCTGTATGGCTTCTTCTATTTCTCGATAAAGAGAAATATGCCCAAGAGTGGTTCGAATATATATATAAAGAATTTCTTTTTTTATACTTCTTACTATTAGATAGTGTCCATAAATCTCATAATAGGTCCCCAAAGATTCATAGTGAATTTCAATGGGAGTTTCTCTTGCAGCAATAACGCGTTGATCTAGTCGCCACCGCAGCCACAAAGGACTACCTAAATTGATTCGTTTTTGCCGAAAAGCTCCAATTGCATCATAGGCGTTACAAAAAAACGGTTCTTTTTTTTTTGTATACTTATAGTTATTATCTTCATTTTGATAGTTTCTACCATTACACGGATTATACCTATTTACACAAATACCCCGACGATTTCCACTCGTTAAGACATAGAGTCCACTAAGCATATCTTGAGTTGGTGCAGAAATGGGATCTCCAATAGTTGGAGACAAAAGATTCATATGAGAAAACATAAGTAAACGTGCCTCTGCTTGAGCCTCCAAAGATAAAGGCACATGAACAGCCATTTGATCCCCGTCAAAGTCCGCATTGAAGCCCTTACAAACTAATGGGTGTAAACAAATAGCGCGCCCTTCTACTAAAATGGGGAGGAATGCCTGTATGCCTAATCTATGCAGAGTAGGCGCTCTATTCAGCAATACAGGATGGTCATCCAGAATTTCTTGAAGTATTTCCCATACAATTGGTTTTTTTTTACGAATTTGACTCTTAGCAACTCCGATGTTCGAAGCAAGATGTTTTCTAATTAGGTCACGAATTACAAATGCCTGGAAAAGTTCTATTGCTATTTCGCGAGGCAATCCACATCGATGTAATGAAAGTGAAGGGCCCACGACAATCACTGACCGCCCTGAATAATCGACGCGTTTACCAAGCAGAGTCTCGCGAACTCTTCCTTCTTTGCCTTCAATTACATCTGAAAGCGACTTGTAAACTCTATTATGATCATCCCTCATTGGTTGTCCGCAGATTCCATTATCAAGAAGTGCATCCACTGCTTCTTGTAGCAATTTTTCCTGAGATATTATTAATTCTTCTGGCGTAGCTATACTTGTTGTTAATAGATCTGTAAGAGTATTATTCCGATAGATAATTCTTCTATAGATTTCATTAATATCCGAGGTCACCAGTTTATCCTCATCTATATGATAAATTGGTCTCAACTCAGGAGGAAGAACTGGT